CAACCACCGTCTACTTCTACTTCAGAAATACCTACTGAAACTTTTTTCAAATACAAAAGTTCCGTATCTTCCGATGAATTAGTCAATTAAGGTCGGATTTCTTTGTACAAAATAACAAGTAGTAGGACAATCGTACTAACTTTCATCGTAAATTGGCAATACTTACTACTTATACAAATAAAAATGCGGGAGAGAGAAAAAAGATGCAAGGTCCTTTGTCTACTTGGTTAGTCAAGCATGGGCTAATTCATAGATCTTTGGGCTTTGATTACCAAGGAATAGAGACTTTACAAATAAAGCCCGAGGATTGGCATTCCATTGCTGTCATTTTATATGTATACGGTTACAATTATCTACGCTCCCAATGCGCCTATGATGTAGCGCCGGGCGGGCTGTTAGCTAGTGTGTATCATCTTACGAGAATAGATTATGGTGTCGATCAACCAGAAGAGGTATGCATAAAAGTATTTGCCTCGAGGAGGAATCCTAGGATTCCATCCGCCTTCTGGGTTTGGAAAGGCGTGGATTTTCAAGAACGAGAATCTTATGATATGCTGGGAATCTTTTATGATACTCATCCACGCTTGAAACGTATCTTAATGCCGGAAAGTTGGATAGGATGGCCCTTACGTAAGGATTATATTTCCCCCAATTTTTATGAAATCCAAGATGCTCATTGAATACTAAGAAAAATTTTCCACTTATAAAATTTCAAATATTCAAGTACGTTCTGTTCGAAATTAACCAGAATAATGGAAGTCTCATTTATATTTTGGAATTGTTTTGGGAATTCTCGATAGGCTGGCAAAAAAAAAGACCACAAAAAAAGACAATTAGGAATTCATTGATTCTCACATCCCAGTTATTTGGTTTGTAAGATACTTATTTCATACGAGCTGAAACAATAGGATGAACAAAAGGAGTTCTGCATCATAAAATTTTACTTTGTTTTGTACGACGCACATTACTTAGAAGGTATTATAAAGTTATGTATATAGGAATGAATAAATCAAATATGAAAGAAAATACAAAGAAATGAAAGGGTATGGGATTCTATTTATTTGGATCTGAACTGAATCTTGTCTATTAACTATTAAAATCTACCCATCTATAAAATAGATTATAAAATAGATGGGCTCGGCAAGATGAATAAAAATATAGATTCTTATTTAAACTATACTATAAATGAATCTGGATATCGATTCATATCAATTAATTTATGGAAAAGAGACTCGACCAATTTAATCATGTGCCAGGAACCAGATTTGAACTGGTGACACGAGGATTTTCAGTCCTCTGCTCTACCAGCTGAGCTATCCCGACCAGTCCCAATGTATCATCTTCATTTTATTAGAGAACGGGGTCTTTGTCAATTAACAGTACGAAAGAAGATTACAAAGTTTTATCTAGGGCCTCGAAGCTCTTGGGTCTTAAAAAACTTTTTAAATTTCAGTATGAGGAATGATATCGATTCGAGGTCGTTCAAATGGGGTTTTTCTCAAAGATGTTCATTTGTATATATTATCATATATATAACATGTAATATCATATATATAACATGTAATAAGAATTATCATATATATAACATGTAATAAGAGAAAGGCATTTCTGCCCAGATCTATTTCTAAACTAAAAACTAAACGAATCAAATAGAATATAGATCAAATAGAATATAGAATAGGGCGGATGCATCAAGAATTTTCAACCTCTAACAAAAAGGGAATAGGCAAAAAGGTCGGGGAAGTAAAATAGGCTTTTTGGGGATAGAGGGACTTGAACCCTCACGATTTTTAAAGTCGACGGATTTTCCTCTTACTATAAATTTCATTGTTGTCGGCATTGACATGCAGAACGGGACTCTCTCTTTATTCTCGTCCGATTAATCAGTTCGTGAAAAGATCTACAGGCTGTGGGTGAATCATTTGATACAGTCTGTATATACCTTTTTTCTTTATACTTTCGGATTTTTTGATGCAAAGGTTTCTTTACCAACGCAATCAACTCAATTTGTTAGAACAGCTTCCGTTGAGTCTCTGCACCTATCCTTTTTTTTTTTGCTTTCTGAGCCTTTCTTTTTGCTTTTTGTTTTTGGAAAAAGAAAAATAGGATTTGGCTCAGGATTGCCCTTTTTATTAACTCCAGGGTTTCTCTGAATTTGAAAATTATCACTTAGTAGGTTTCCATACCAAGACTCAATCCAATTAAGTCCGTAGCGTCTACCAATTTCGCCATATCCCCCCTTTTGTTTTTATATTAGTAGTTTATTGTGAGGTCGCTCCGCCTTTTCTTTCCTTTCTACTGGAACCATTGAGTTGATTAGATCCTGAATTGATTAGATACGGATTCCTATCTCGAAAAAGTGTTTTCTCCTCTTTGATTTCTTACCAATCCTCTTTAGGAAAACCTTAATTTGGTCCAACTAAGACTAAATAGGATTTTATCATTTCTGTATCCACAATTCAATATAGATTGATATATATCTTCTATATATCTATCTGTC